AATGAATTGCCTGAGGAAAAAGGGTTATCTTGATAGGATAAATTATGTAAAATATTACATTCATTATATTTAACAGAATTAAACTATTCCTAAAAGTATCAAAAACTTTTGTGCACCCTACACTAAAATATATTGATTATAAAAGATAAGCTAATAAAGCTACTGGGCTCATACCTCATTTATAAAGGTTTAATCCTTTTCTTTTTAATTTTAAATAATTCATCAAAAATTATATTTTTAAGAATTTTAATAATAGGAACTTTAATTTCTATTTCAGCTAATTCATGATTAAGAACTTGAATAGGATTAGAAATTAATTTATTATCTTTTATCCCCCTAATAAGAGATAATAAATTAATATCAACAGAATCTTCATTAAAGTATTTTTTAGTCCAAGCATTAGCTTCATCAATTTTTTTATTTGTAGTAATTTTATTTTTATTAAATTCAAATAAAAGAAACTCAAATTATTTAATAGAAATAATAATTTTTTCATGCCTTATTTTAAAAATAGGTTCAGCACCATTCCATTTTTGATTCCCTAATGTAATAGAAGGGTTATCTTGATTAAATGCATTTATTTTAATAACTTGACAAAAAATTGCTCCTTTAATATTAGTTTCTTATATTATTAATCCTTTAATTTTAATTAGAATTATTTTTTCAAGATTAATTGGAGCTATTGGAGGATTAAATCAAACTTCTCTACGTAAATTAATAGCTTATTCATCAATTAATCATTTAAGATGAATAATAGCTGCAATATATAATAGAAATCTTTTATGAATAATTTATTTTATATTTTATACCTTTTTGATAATTTCAATAATTTATTTATTTAATATATATCAAATTTCATACATTAATCAATTATTTTCTTTATTTTTTCATTCTAAAAGAATAAAAATTTTTTTACTATTAAATTTTTTATCTTTAGGAGGATTACCTCCATTTTTGGGATTTTTACCAAAATGAATAGTTATTCAATCATTAACTATAAATAACCAATTAATATTATTAATATTTATATTATTTATAACATTAATTACTTTATATTTTTATATACGATTATGTTATAGAGCTTTTATATTAAATTATTATGAAAATAATTGATTAATATATGAAATTTATAATTTAATAAATATAAAAATTTTTACCTTTTATATTTTCTTTTCTTTATTTGGATTATTTTTTATTTCTTCATTATATTTTTATTTTTAAGGCTTTAAGTTAAATAAACTAATAGCCTTCAAAGCTATAAATATAAGAAGAATCTTTTAAGTTTTAGTAAATTATTACTCTTTTAGAATTGCAATCTAATGTCATTATTGACTATAAAACCTGATTAAAGAGATATTCTCATAAATAAATTTACAATCTATTGCCTAAATTCAGCCATTTAATCTAATCGCAACAATGGCTATTTTCTACTAATCACAAAGATATTGGAACTCTATATTTTATTTTTGGCTCTTGAGCTGGAATAATAGGAACTTCATTAAGTATTTTAATTCGAACTGAATTAGGACACCCAGGAGCATTAATTGGGAATGATCAGATTTATAATGTAATTGTAACAGCTCATGCTTTTATTATAATTTTTTTTATAGTAATACCAATTATAATTGGAGGATTTGGTAATTGACTAGTACCCCTAATACTAGGAGCCCCAGATATAGCATTTCCTCGAATAAATAATATAAGCTTTTGACTCTTACCTCCTGCATTAACTTTATTAACAATTAGTAGTATAGTGGAAAATGGAGCTGGAACAGGATGAACTGTTTATCCTCCATTATCTTCTAATATTGCTCATAGAGGAGCTTCTGTTGATTTAGCAATTTTTTCTTTACATTTAGCTGGAATTTCTTCAATTTTAGGAGCTGTAAATTTCATTACTACAGTAATTAATATACGATCAACTGGAATTACATTTGATCGAATACCTCTATTTGTTTGATCTGTAATAATTACAGCTTTATTATTACTTTTATCTTTACCAGTACTAGCTGGGGCTATTACTATATTATTAACAGATCGAAACTTAAATACTTCATTTTTTGACCCAGCAGGAGGGGGAGACCCAATTTTATACCAACATTTATTTTGATTCTTTGGCCATCCTGAAGTTTATATTTTAATTTTACCAGGATTTGGAATGATTTCTCATATTATTAGTCAAGAATCAGGAAAAAAAGAAACTTTTGGTTCACTAGGCATAATTTATGCAATATTAGCTATTGGTCTATTAGGATTTATTGTTTGAGCTCACCACATATTTACAGTAGGTATAGATGTAGATACTCGAGCATACTTTACTTCTGCAACAATAATTATTGCAGTACCCACTGGTATTAAAATTTTTAGTTGATTAGCAACCTTATATGGAACTCAATTAAATTATTCACCTGCTATTTTATGATCAATAGGGTTTGTATTTTTATTCACCGTAGGAGGATTAACTGGAGTTATTTTAGCTAATTCTTCAGTTGATATTATCCTCCATGATACATATTATGTAGTAGCACATTTTCATTATGTCTTATCAATGGGGGCTGTATTTGCTATTATAGCAGGATTTATTCATTGATATCCATTATTTACTGGAATTACAATAAATTCAAAAATATTAAAAAGTCAATTTATTATCATATTTATTGGTGTTAATTTAACTTTCTTTCCTCAACATTTTTTAGGCTTAGCAGGAATACCTCGACGATACTCAGATTACCCAGATGCTTATACTACTTGAAATGTAATCTCTACAATTGGGTCAACTATTTCATTATTTGGAATTTTATTTTTATTTTATATTATTTGAGAAAGTTTTATTTCTCAACGTTATGTATTATTCTCTATTCAATTAAATTCATCAATTGAGTGATTCCAAAATATACCTCCTGCTGAACATAGTTATTCTGAACTGCCTTTATTAATTAACTTCTAATATGGCAGATTAGTGCAATGGATTTAAACCCCATATATAAAGATATTTACTTTTATTAGAAATGTCAACATGATCAAATTTAGGTCTTCAAGATAGTTCTTCTCCTATAATAGAACAACTAAGATTTTTTCATGACCACACTCTTCTAATTTTAGTAATAATTACTATTATAGTAAGCTATTTAATGATTAGATTATTTTTTAATAGATATGTAAATCGATATTTACTTCATGGACAAACTATTGAAATTATCTGAACTATTCTACCTGTAATTATTTTATTATTTATTGTATTTCCTTCTTTACGTCTTTTATACTTATTAGATGAAATTAATGAACCTTCTATTACTTTAAAAACTATTGGGCATCAATGATATTGAAGATATGAATATTCAGATTTTTCAAATATTGAATTTGATTCATATATAATCCCTACAAATGAATTATTAATAAATAATTTTCGTTTATTAGATGTAGATAACCGAGTAATTATCCCAATAAATTCACAAATTCGTATTCTTGTAACAGCTATAGATGTAATTCATTCTTGAACTATTCCATCTTTAGGAGTTAAAGTAGATGGTACCCCAGGTCGGTTAAACCAAACTAATTTTTTAATTAATCGACCTGGCTTATTTTTTGGTCAATGTTCAGAAATTTGTGGGGCTAATCATAGTTTTATACCAATTGTAATTGAAAGAATTCCAACTAATTTTTTTTTAAAATGAATTTCTAATAGTATAAATTATTCATTAGATGACTGAAAGCAAGTACTGGTCTCTTAAACCATTATATAGTAAATTAGCAACTACTTCTAATGAAAAAATTAGTTAATAATAACATTAGTTTGTCAAACTAAAATTATCAACTAATTGATATTTTTTAATCCCACAAATAGCTCCAATTAATTGATTAAGTTTATTTATTATATTTTCAATTATTTTTATAATTTTTAATATAATAAATTTTTATATATTTAATTTAACTATACCTAAATCAAATTTAATTAAAAAGATTAAAATAAATTCATTAAATTGAAAATGATAACAAATTTATTTTCTGTGTTTGACCCTTCTTCAAATATTTTTAATTTATCATTAAATTGATTAAGCACATTTTTAGGAATTTTAATAATTCCTTCAATATACTGATTAATACCTTCTCGATATCATTATTTATGAAATTATATTTTATTTACACTACATAAAGAATTTAAAATTTTATTAGGACCTATAAGAATTTATGGATCAACTTTTATTTTTATTTCATTATTTTCAATAATTTTATTTAATAATTTTATAGGATTATTTCCATATATTTTCACAAGTACTAGTCATTTAACATTAACTTTATCATTAGCTCTTCCTCTTTGGTTATGCTTTATATTATTTGGCTGAATTAATAATACACAACATATATTTATTCATTTAGTCCCACAAGGAACCCCAACAATTTTAATACCTTTTATAGTTTGTATTGAAACAATTAGAAATATAATTCGACCAGGAACTTTAGCAGTTCGACTAACAGCAAATATAATTGCTGGACACTTATTAATAACACTTTTAGGTAATACTGGGCCTCATATAACAATAATTATACTAAATTTATTAATTATTATTCAAATTGCTTTATTAATTTTAGAATCAGCTGTTGCTATAATTCAATCATATGTATTCGCTGTTCTTAGAACTTTATACTCTAGAGAAGTAAATTAATGTCAATTCATTCAAATCACCCCTTTCATTTAGTAGATTATAGACCATGACCTTTAACAGCTTCAATTGGAGTTATATCTACTGTTACTGGGATAGTAAAATGATTTCATCAATATGATACATCACTATTTTTTTTAGGAAATATTATTACTATTATAACTATTTATCAATGATGACGAGATATTCTACGAGAAAGAACATTTCAAGGATTACATACTTATTCAGTTATAAAAGGGATACAATGAGGAATAATTTTATTTATTTTATCAGAAATCTTATTTTTTTCTTCTTTTTTTTGAGCATTTTTTCATAGAAGTCTTTCTCCATCAATTGAATTAGGAACAAACTGACCTCCAATAGGAATTAATACTTTTAATCCATTTCAAATCCCCCTATTAAATACAGTAATTTTATTAACATCTGGAGTTACTATTACATGATCTCATCATAGTCTAATAGAAAATAATTATTCCCAAACTATACAAGGTTTATTTTTTACAGTAATTTTAGGAATTTATTTCACCATTCTTCAAGCATATGAATACATTGAAGCTTCTTTTACTATTGCAGACTCAATTTATGGATCTACTTTTTTTATAGCAACAGGATTTCATGGAATTCATGTATTAATTGGAACTACTTTTTTATTAGTATGTTTAATTCGACATTTAAATAATCATTTTTCAAAAATTCATCATTTTGGATTTGAAGCTGCTGCTTGATATTGACATTTTGTTGATATTGTTTGATTATTTTTATATATTTCTATTTATTGATGAGGAGAATAATTAATTATCTATATAGTATAAAAGTATATTTGACTTCCAATCATAAGGTCTATTATTAATAGTATAGATAATTATATCAATTTTAATAATTAGACTAATTATTTTTATAATTTCATGATTAGTAATGACTTTTGCAACTATTATTTCAAAAAAAACATTATTAGATCGAGAAAAAATATCCCCATTTGAATGTGGATTTGATCCAAAATCCTCTTCTCGTATTCCATTTTCATTACGGTTTTTTTTAATTACAATTATTTTTTTAATTTTTGACGTAGAAATTGCACTAATTCTCCCAATTATCTTAATTATTAAATTTTCCAATTTAATAGTATGAACTATAACATCAATTATTTTTATTTTAATTTTATTATTAGGATTATATCATGAATGAAATCAAGGAATACTAAATTGATCTAATTAGGGTTATAGTTAATTATAACATTTGACTTGCATTCAAAAAGTATTGTTTATTCAATTTTCCTTGAATATGAAGCGATAAATTGCAATTAGTTTCGACCTAATTTTAGGTAATTTTACCCTTATTCTTTAATTGAAGCCAAAAAGAGGCTTATCACTGTTAATGATAAAATTGATTAATATCCAATTAAAGAAATATGATGTTCAAGTAAAAGCTGCTAACTTTTTACTTTTAATGGTTAAACTCCATTTATATTTCTATATTTATATAGTTTAATAAAACATTACATTTTCAATGTAAAATTAAAATAAATTTTTTATAAATTACTAAATTTAATTCATTATATTCAAAAATTTATTAATTTCCCTAATATCTTCAATATTATACTCTAATATAAGCTATTTGAATATAAATAAATCATAATTAAAAATAGCATAATAATTCAAAAAATAAAACTTAATAAATAAATTTTTAAACTATTATTTTGCAAAATTTGATTTAATTGAGAATAATTAATTAAGTTATAATAAAGCTGTTGACCTCCAAAATATTCTGATCAACCCTGATCAAAAGATTTAATTACTATTTTTCCAATAACTATTGAATAATTAATAATTCCATAAGTTGAAATATAAGGTATATATCATATAAACCCTAAAAAGTAAGAAAAACTATAATTATTTATAGCTTTATTAAAAAAAAATAATGAAATATTAGAAATTAAATACCCACTTATTCCCCCTATAATACAAACAAATAAAGTTAATAACTTTAAATAAAAAGGAAGAACTACTAATAATGGGGTTGGAAAAATTAATCATCTTATTATTCTTCCTCCAAAAATTCTTAAAATTAATATTATTAGTATTCTTTTTAATATAATTCAACCCTCATCATTTAGTATATTTAAAGAAAAAAAATTAAACCCCCCAGTTATTCTATAATATATTAAACGAAAAGAATAACAAACAGTTAAACCAGTAGAAAAAAAATATAAAAAAAATGAAAAAAAATTAACATAAGATATACATACTATTTCTAAAATTAAATCTTTAGAATAAAACCCAGCTAAAAAAGGTATCCCACATAAAGCTAAATTAGCTGTATTAAAACAAGAAAAAGTTAAAGGTATTATTAATCTTAATCCTCCTATTAATCGAATATCTTGAGAATTATTTATATTATGAATAATTGCCCCAGCACACATAAATAATAATGCTTTAAATAAAGCATGTGTTAACAAATGAAAAAATGCCAACTTATAAAAACCTATAGATAAAGTTCTTATTATTAATCCCAATTGTCTCAAAGTTGATAAAGCAATAATTTTTTTTAAATCAAATTCATAATTTGCCCCTAATCCAGATATAACTATAGTTAAACCAGATAATAATAATAATAAATTACTAAACCAAGAAATTCTGAATAAAATATTAAATCGAATTAATAAATAAACTCCAGCTGTTACTAAAGTAGAAGAATGAACTAAAGCTGAAACAGGAGTAGGAGCAGCTATAGCTGCTGGTAATCAAGAAGAAAATGGAATTTGAGCTCTTTTAGTTATTGCAGCTAATAAAATTAATACTCCCACAATTATTATTTCTGTATTATTTTTTATAAATTCTAAATAAAATACATAATTTCAACTCCCATAATTTAATATTCAAGCAATACTTAATAAAAAAGCAACATCTCCAATTCGATTAGATAACCCAGTTAATATCCCAGCATTATAAGATTTAATATTTTGAAAATAAATTACTAAACAATAAGAAATAAGACCTAATCCATCTCATCCTAATAAAATTCTAATTAAATTCGGACTAATAATTAATAATATTATAGAAATAATAAATATTAAAACTAATATAATAAAACGATTAATTTTAAAATCTCCTCTCATATATTCTTTTCTATAAAAAATTACTAAAGAAGAAATCATTAATACAAAAGATATAAAAATTAAACTTATTCAATCAAATAATAAAGTTATTACAATATTTATTGAATTTAAAGAAATAACTTCTCATTCAATAAATAATATATAATCTTCTAAAATAAAAAAAATACCAAAAATAAATAAAATAATTCTAAAAATAAATAAACTAATAAATCTAATTATACAAATTGATATATATTTAATAATTTAAAAAGATTAAATCTTATCATTGACACCACAAATCAATATTTTTATTAAACTATTTAAATATAATCATAATATACATCTATCACTTTTCAAAATTAATAAATTTAAAGAAAATCAATGTAAAAATAAAAGTAAAAATTCCCGAATTGAACCTCCTCTAAATGAATAGGATCCAGAAAAAATTTTTCCATGTTGTCTATAAGAGTATAAATATAAAGTATAAGCAGCTCTAAAAAAAGAAATTAATGATAACAAAAATATAGAAATTCAAGATCAACTTACAATTCTATTTATTAAACTAATTTCCCCCAATAAATTTAAAGTAGGAGGAGCTGCTATATTAGAAGATCTTAATAAAAATCATCAAAGGGCTATTGTAGGTATAAAATTTATTAACCCTTTATTAATTAATAAACTTCGACTTCCTAATCGCTCATAAACAATATTGGCTAAACAAAATAACCCTGAAGAGCATAAACCATGAGCAATTATTAAAGTGTAAGAACCACAAACCCCTATATAATTTAATGTTATTAATCCCGCTAATACAATCCCTATATGAGCGACTGAAGAATAAGCAATTAATAATTTTAAATCAGTTTGACGTAAACAAATTAATCTAATTAAAAATCCTCCAATTAATCTAATACTAATTCAAATAAAATTAAAATATAACCCTATATTTTGTAAAAAAGGAAGTACTCGTAATAACCCATAACCCCCTAATTTTAATATAATTCCAGCTAAAATTATAGACCCAGAAACTGGAGCTTCTACATGAGCCTTAGGTAATCATAAATGTACTAAAAATATTGGTATTTTTACTAAAAAAGCTATAATTAATGAAAAATAAATAAATTCAAAATCAAATATATAATTAACTAATAAATAAAAATTTACTATTCCAATAATACTGTATAAATAAAAAATAGCAACCAATATAGGTAAAGAAACTAATAATGTATAAAATAATAAATAAACTCCAGCTTGTAAACGTTCTGGTTGATACCCTCATCCTAAAATTAAAAATAAAATTGGGATTAAACTTCTTTCAAAAAATAAATAAAATATAAATAAATTTATTCTTCTAAATGTTAATACTAATAAAATTAATAATAAAATTATATTTAATAAAAACATATTTAAATAATTTCTATATTTATAAATTAATTCACTTGCTATTAATATTAAAGAAATAATTCACAAGGTTAATAAAATTAAACCATAAGAAATTATATCACAACCAAAAGAATAAGAAATTATTATAAAATAATTTCTATATATATTTATTAAAATTAAAGCAAAACTTAATAAAAAAAGTATACCTTGAACCATTCAATAAACATTATATATTAAACACAATGGAACTATAAATAGAGTATAAATAATAAATTTTAACATTGTAAAATATTAAATCTTTGAAAATAATCATTTCCATGTGTACGAATTATTGAAACTAAAATTGAAAGTCCTAAAGTTCCTTCACAAACACTAAAAGTTAAAAATATTATACAAAAAAAAAATTCAAAATTAATTATATTTAAATAAATAAATAAAATTAAAAATAATCTTAATACAATATATTCTAATCTTAATAATATTGATAATAAATGTTTACGATTAGAAATAAAAGTAAATAATCCTATAATAAATAAAATTCTTGCTAAAATTCAATTTAATCTTAACATTAGTTTTAATAGTTTAATAAAAACATTGGTCTTGTAAATCAAAAATAAGACTAATCTTTTAAAACTTCAAGAAAAAAGAAATCTTTATCATTAATCTCCAAAATTAATATTTTAATTAAACTATTTCTTGATATCTTACAATGAATTTTAATATCTATTATAATTACTATTAATTTCATTTTTATAGGAATAAAACATCCTTTATCTATAGGATTAATACTTTTAATTCAAACATTATTAATATCATTAATATTAGGATTAATAACAAAAAGATTTTGATTTTCCTATATTTTATTTTTAGTATTTATTGGAGGTATACTAGTATTATTTATTTATATCACTTCTTTATCTTCAAATGAAATATTTAAATTTTCAACAAAATTAATAATAATATACTTAATAATTATAACAATTATATTATTTATAATATTTATAATAGACAAAAATTTTTTATTTCAATATAAAAATTTAGAAATTAAATCAATTTATAAAATAAATTATTATTTTATAGAAAATTCTTTATCTTTAAATAAATTGTATAATTATCCTACTAATTTATTAACAATTTTATTAATAAATTATTTACTAATTACATTAATTGCTGTAGTAAAAATTACTAAAATATTTAAAGGACCTTTACGACCTATATTTAATTAATGAACAAACCATTACGAATCAAACACCCAATCTTACAAATTATTAATAGAGCTTTAGTAGATTTACCAGCCCCTATTAATATCTCAACTTGATGAAATTTTGGTTCTTTATTATTTTTATGTTTAATAACCCAAATTATTACAGGATTATTTTTAGCAATACACTATAAAGCAGATATTAATTTAGCATTTAATAGAGTTAATCATATTTGCCGAGATGTTAATTATGGATGACTATTACGAACTATTCATGCTAATGGAGCATCATTTTTTTTTATTTGTATTTATATACATGTAGGTCGAGGAATATACTACAGATCTTATTTATTTACTTCTACTTGATTAGTAGGAGTAATTATTTTATTTTTAGTAATAGGAACTGCTTTTATAGGATATGTTTTACCTTGAGGACAAATATCTTTTTGAGGAGCTACAGTAATTACTAATCTATTATCTGCCATCCCATATTTAGGAATTGATTTAGTACAATGAGTATGAGGAGGATTTGCTGTAGATAATGCAACATTAACTCGATTCTTTACTTTTCATTTTATTTTACCATTTATTGTATTAGCAACTACAATAATTCACATTTTATTTTTACATGAAACAGGATCAAATAATCCTATTGGATTAAATTCAAATATTAATAAAATTCCATTTCACCCATATTTTACTTATAAAGACATTGTAGGATTTATTATTATACTTATAATCTTAATTTTATTAATTTTAATTAATCCTAATTTATTAGGAGATCCAGATAACTTCATTCCTGCTAACCCCTTAATAACACCAATTCATATTCAACCAGAATGATACTTTTTATTCGCTTATGCAATTCTTCGATCTATTCCTAATAAATTAGGGGGAGTAATTGCTTTAATTTTATCAATTGCAATTTTAATAATTTTACCATTTTATCACTTAAGAAAATTTAAAGGAATTCAATTTTATCCAATTAATCAAATTATATTTTGAATAATAACAACAACTGTAATTTTATTAACATGAATTGGAGCCCGACCTGTAGAAGACCCTTATATTTTAATTGGACAATTTTTAACTCTAATTTATTTCTCTTATTATTTATTAAATCCATTAATTAATAAATGATGAGATAATTTATTAAATTAGTTAATGAACTTGAATAAGTATATGTTTTGAAAACATAAAATAGAAATTAAATTTTCTATTAACTTTACTAAAATTAATTAATTAAATAAAATAAATTAAAAAAATTTTAAATCCAATAAAAAATATTAAAAAATTTAATGAAAAAGGTAAAAAACTTTTTCAAGTTAAATATATTAATTTATCATAACGAAAACGAGGTAAAGTACCACGAACTCAAATAAATATAAAAGAAATTAATATTAATTTTAAATAAAATTGAAATATAAAAATATCACTTCCTAAAAATATTACACAAAATAATATTCTTATAAATAAAATTCTTGCATATTCAGCTAAAAAAATTAAAGCAAAACCTCCTCTTCTATATTCTACATTAAACCCTGAAACTAATTCTGACTCCCCCTCAGCAAAATCAAAAGGAGTCCGATTAGTTTCAGCTAAAGAAATTCTAAATCATACTAAAACTATGGGAAATATAATAAATAAAAATCAAATAAATAATTGATATTTATAAAATATTAATATATTATAACTTCCAATTAAAAAAATAAAACTTAATAAAACTAAAGCTAAACTAACTTCATAAGAAATTGTTTGAGCAACAGACCGTAATCCTCCTAATAATGCATAATTAGAATTAGAAGATCATCCAGCAATTATTACAGTATATACTCCTAATCTTAAACAGCATAAAAAAAATAATAACCCTAAATTAAAAGAAAATAACTTTACAAATAAAGGTATACATATTCAAACTAATAAAGATAAAAATAATGAAAAAATAGGAGAATAATAATAAAAAATATAATTAGATAATAAAGGATAAGTTATTTCTTTTGTAAATAATTTAATTGCGTCACAAAATGGTTGAGGAATTCCTATAATACTAACTTTATTAGGTCCTTTACGAATTTGAATATAACCCAAAACTTTTCGCTCTAAAAGAGTTAAAAAAGCGACACTTACTAAAACAAAAATAATTAATAATAATCTTGAAATAATTAATAATAAATTTTCCATAAAAAACAAGTATTATTTGTAATAAAATACATAAATAAATTCTAAATTTATTGCACTAATCTGCCAAAATAATTATATTAATTATATTCTATATAAAAATAATAATTTATTAAATATTAGGTCCTTTCGTACTGAAATATTTTAAATTTTTAAAGATAGAAACCAACCTGGCTTACACCGGTTTGAACTCAGATCATGTAAGAATTTAAAAGTCGAACAGACTTAAAATTTAAGCAACTACACCTAAAATTATATCTTAATCCAACATCGAGGTCGCAATCTTTTTTATTGATAAGAACTCTCCAAAAAAATTACGCTGTTATCCCTAAAGTAACTTAATTTTTTAATCATTAATAATAGATCAATTATGCATAAATTAATGATAAAATAATTAAAAGTTTTTTAAATTTTAATATCACCCCAATATAATATTATCAAATATTATTATATAAAATTTCTTCAAAACAATAATAATTTAAATATAAAGATTTATAGGGTCTTCTCGTCTTTTAAATAAATTTCAGCTTTTTAACTAAAAAATAAAATTTTAATAAAAATTTTTATGAAACAGTTAATATTTCGTCCAACCATTCATACCAGCCTTCAATTAAAAGACTAATGATTATGCTACCTTTGCACAGTTAAAATACTGCGGCCATTTAAAATTCAGTGGGCAGGTCAGACTTTTTAATAATTCAAAAAGACATGTTTTTGTTAAACAGGCGAATATTAATTTTGCCGAATTCTTTATAAAAACTTTTCACAAATAATTATTTTCACAACTATTATATACTAATTTTATCATTATCATTTTATTTTTATTATTAAAATAAATACTTTAATAAATATTTAAAATTTAATAAATAATAATTTATATAAAATAAATTATAACAATTTTATTAATAATAACTATTTCTAAGCTTATATTTATTAATTTATTAATAATTTTTAAATTTTTATTTTATAGCTTATCCCATAAAATATAAAAATTAAATAACTATTTAATTAATTTATTTAATTAAATAATATAAAATTTCTAAATTGAATTTATTTCTTAAAGAACTAGATACCTTTAAAAACGAATAACATTTCATTTCTAATATATTATTAAAAATAATTTTACTACATTAACTTTTATAATATATTAAATCTTTTAAAATCGAGAAAATTATGTTAAATAATATTTAATTAATAAACCCTGATACACAAGGTACAATAAATTAAATTTTCTTTTATAATAAAAATTTTTCAATTTATTTCAATTTTCTTTTACAATACTATTAAACTATAATTAATATTATTTTTTCTTTTATAAATACTAAAACAATTCAATTAATAATTATTTTTAATAATTTATTTTTTTTAAAAAAAATTAATAAATAAAATTTAAATCAATCTATATTGATTTGCACAAAAATCTTTTCAATGTAAATGAAATACTTTACTTTAAAGCTTTAAATTGCATTCTAGATACACTTTCCAGTACATCTACTATGTTACGACTTATCTTACTTTAATAGAAAGAGTGACGGGCGATATGTACATATTTTAGAGCTAAAATCAAATTATTAATCTTTATAATTTTACTATCAAATCCACTTTCAATAAATATTTCAAATTTATATCCATTTAAATATTTCCATTGTAACCCATTTTTACTTAATCATAAGCTACACCTTGATCTGATATATTTTTTATTCTAAAATTATGAAAATTAACATTCTTATAAAATATTCTAATAACAACGGTATATAAACTATAAAACTTAAGTAAGGTCCATCGTGGATTATCGATTATAAAACAGGTTCCTCTGAATAGACTAAAATACCGCCAAATTTTTTAAGTTTAAAGAATATAACTACTACTACCTTATTTTTTTATTTACAATTTAAATAATAGGGTATCTAATCCTAGTTTATTTTTTAAAATTTCCAAGATTCAACTAATTTAATTAAAAATCTATAAATTTAAAAATTTCACTTAATAAATTTATATTTAATTTAATTTTAATAATTTAACTTAAAACAAAATAATTTATTTGTATTATTTGTATAACCGCGACTGCTGGCACAAATTTAGTCAATACTATATTATATTACTATTTCTAAATTTCTTTAATTAATAATACTAATTATTGTAAATAAATAAATAAATTTTATTATTATTAAAATAATTAAAAATTTGTACAAAAATTTACATATAAATTAAATAAATAATAAATTAATAAGCCAAAATAAAACTTTATAAATAATTAAATAAATATATTTTTAAATATTTAATTATTAATTAAATAATTAAAATAACTAAAATTAGTATTAAATAACTATTAATAATAAATTATTAATAAAATTAGTATTAAATAACTATTAATAATAAATTATTAATAAAATTAGTATTAAATAACTATTAATAATAAATTATTAATAAAATTAGTAT